TATCTTGGTCTTCCTAACCATCCACTCATTTTTTGTTTCAAAAACCTCCCGTTGTGGAAATCCATCTATGGTAATAGACAGTAAAAACTCCATAGAGTTGGTCTTTTGAACCCGCTTCAAGCTATCATGACAATTCACGAATCTTGGGGTAAACAATCTCTCTTGCTTATGTTTACTTTTTTCACCATTTGATTCTTGTACATAGGAAATGAGACTCAACTTTTTTACTGCAAATTTAGAAGCCGTTTTCTTTCACTCATATAACTATCTGGTTTAGTTCATCAACTCAAATGCTGAAGAAAAATAAAAATATATATAGTCAATCAAATCTTTTTATCCTTGTTTCTAGAAAGAAAAGAATTTTGATAAATTTTAGGTCTCACCGAATCACACGTAGAGATATTGATAACACACATAGAGCTAATGGTATTTCATAACTAATTGATTGAGCAGCTGCCCGTAGACCACCTAAAAAGGAATATTTATTATTTGATCCATACCCCGACATAAGAAGTCCAACGGGAGCAATACTTGAAATGGCAATCCAAAAAAAAACACCAATACTAAGATCGGCTAGAACAAGGTGATCACCAAAAGGAATTACTGAATAACTTAGAAAGATAGATATTACTGCTATGGATGGCCCAATACTGAATAAACGAGTATCTCCTGTAGATGGAATAAGGTTCTCTTTCAAAAGTAGTTTTGTCCCATCTGCTAGAGCTTGAAGAATTCCTAAAGGGCCGGCATATTCAGGCCCGATACGTTGTTGTATTCCTGCAGATATTTCTCTTTCTAACCAAACAATTACTAGTACACCTATTGTGATTCCTAATACAAGAGTCACAATAGGGACAAGCATCCATATGATCCCATAGACTTCTTTTAAGGATTCCAATTTGGAAAAAGAATTGATAGTCTCTATTTCTGTTGTATCAATTATCATTTCAACGATCAACTTCTCCCATAATGATATCTATGCTACCTAGTATTGTCATAATATCAGCCAATTTCATTCTTTTAACTAACTGAGGAAGAATTTGCAAATTGATAAAACCTGGTGGGCGAATTTTCCATCTCCAAGGAAAAACGCTCTGGTCTCCTATCAGAAAAATCCCCAATTCTCCTTTTGGGGCTTCAACTCTCACATAAAGTTCTTGTTTCGACAATTCAAAAGTTGGAGAAGGCTTTTTACTAATAAACCGATATTCAAAATCATTCCATTCAGGATCTTTTAATCTGTCAAAACGTCGCATTTCTAAATTTTCGTAAGGCCCTCCTGGAATTCCTTCCAGAGCCTGTTGAATAATCTTTATGGATTCTGTCATTTCACCGATTCGTACTAAATAACGAGCTAATGAATCCCCTTCTCGTTGCCATTGAACCTGCCAATCAAATTCGTCGTAAGACTCATAATGATCAACTTTACGAAGATCCCATTCTATTCCGGAAGCTCGTAGCATTGGTCCCGATAAACCCCAATTTACTGCCTCGTCTCTCCCAATAATGCCTACGCCTTCAACTCGTTCTAAAAAAATAGGATTCCGGGTAATAAGTTTTTGATACTCAGCAACCCCTGTTAAAAAATAATCGCAAAAATCCAAACATTTATCTATCCAGCCATAGGGTAGATCGGCAGCCACTCCTCCAATACGAAAATAATTATGCATCATTCGCATACCGGTGGCAGCTTCGAATAGGTCATATATCAATTCTCTTTCTCGAAAAATATAGAAGAAAGGGGTCTGTGCACCAATATCCGCCATAAAAGGACCGAGCCATAACAAATGAGAAGCTATCCGACTCAACTCCAACATAATGACTCTGATATAGCTAGCCCTTTTAGGTACTTGAATATTGCCTAATTGTTCGGGTCCATTTATGGTTATTGCTTCTGTGAACATAGTAGCTAAATAATCCCAACGTGTTACATAAGGCAAATATTGTATAATTGTTCGGTTTTCCGCAATTTTCTCCATCCCTCTATGTAAATAACCCAATATTGGTTCGCAGTCGACAACATCTTCACCATCTAGAGTAACGATGAGTCGAAGAACACCGTGCATTGATGGGTGCTGAGGCCCCATATTGACTATCATGAGGTCTTTTCTTGTAGTTGGTGCAGTCATAAGTTTTTTAACGATTCATTCTTCCATGAATTACTGAAAGTGAAAAGAAGTTCATCAAAATTTAATCGAAACATATAAGTGAAAATGAAATAACTCTTCAAATTAATCAAATTAACGAGTTTTTGTCTCTCGAATGTCCAACTGATTAATTAATTCTTTATAACGTACTCTATTTTTTTTTGCCAAATAAGCTAGCAGTCGTTGACGTTTTCCCAAAATTTTCTTCAAACCTCTCTGAGATAAATAGTCTTTTTTGTGCAATTCTAAATGTGAAGTAAGTCTCCGTATCTTATTGGTGAAATTGAATACTTGAAATTCAACAGATCCTTTCTTTTCTTTTTGAAAAATAACTGAAATGACAGAATTTTTTACCATAAATGAATTTCCCCTTTCTTTATTTTACAGATATGGATTTTTTAGAATTTTATTGATCAGTAATAATAATGCCAGTAATTTGAACGTGGTATATAGACTTAATTTCTTTATGAACCTCTAATTTTAGCAATTCCAATAAATTAATCAAATTTCAAATTTGATTCAGATAGGAATCCAAAAAGGTGGTAGGTACGTTTTTTTCAGTCACAAAAGCGAATAATTGAAACCTAAAATCCTAAAATGAAGAAGATTCTGTTGATTCATTTCTAGATCTAATCAATACCTTATTTTATTGATTTAGTATTGTCTACTCGAATTAGATTCGAATGAGATGTAAAACAAGGCATGTTTGCATTTGTTTGCTTTCAGATACTCTATACGAGACAGGGTATATAGTACTATCAATTAATTTTCAATCGTGGATACATATGTATCCTTAAGATACTGAAACGGCTACCATTATTGGTATCAAACCAATAACGATTCATACAAGCTAAATCTTCTAATCGATAATTAGGCCAAAGAAAGAACTTAAATTTAATTAATTTATTTTTATCTTTATAAAGGGGTTTCCGTTCACCCAAAAATTGACTCCAGTTTTTTACATTGGTTTCGTTGCAAAATACTGAATTTCTATCGACGACATTCCAATTCAAAGAATTAAAAAAACTTCGAATTCTCAATTCTCTACGACGTCTAGACCATAAAATATTTTCAGGAACAAGCAAATCAAAATGAGTTTTTTCTGTATTTATTCTTTGAGTTTGAGGTTGCAGAATGAATTCGTCAAAATTCTTTTTATCAACATATCTTTGTTCTCGGTATCTTTGATTAGTTTGGTGTTTACTTTTATGAACCAATGAAATACCTATGGTTTGATACATAATAAATTGTCCATTATGTTTTACAGACAACCGAATAGGTTCGATAATCAATACCCCCTTCTTCATCAAGTCTGTAAGAGGTAAATTTGCCTGAATCAGCATTATATCCAAACTCATTTCTCTCCTTTGAATTGACGATATAGTAATTTTGGTTGGATTTATCAGTCGAAGCAGGAGACAATATACCTTGATATTTTCGAGCATTCTTTTATTCAAAGCATCGTTCCATCTCAATTGAAAAAGCAAATAACGTTTCAAGAACAAATCTAGTTCTGCTTCCGTGTTGCTTTTGTATTGTTTTTTATTTTGACCCTTTTTTGTGTCTGATTCCACGTAATCTTTTTCAAGATCGGTTTGATGTTTTGAAAAAACAGGGCTCAGATTTCCTTTGTTTTCTATATCTGATCCACGCTCTCTTTGACTTGGGGGTTCTTTTGTTTCTTGACTTCGATTCTTTATTTTTTTATTTGATGGTAGAAAAAAGTTTTGTTTTTGGTTTTTATTTTGAATAACATTTTCATTTGTATTCAAATTAAAAAGAAGGAATTTGCTTGGTATAATCCACGGTTTTATTTTATAGACATTATAAAGTAGTACAAATTCTGGGAAGAACCAAAATTCCAGATTCAATATGGGACGATTAAATATTTTTTCATTCATTCCCATCCAATCAAAAAAGACTTTTTTCGAATTTTTTTGAGTTTTTTCTGGATTTTGATGAGTTGTAAGATAAAAAACCCCTTTTTTCTCAATTTTATCAATTATTTGATAATTATTAATACCAATTTTAGTATTTGGATTACTGTTGGTATCGATCTTAACCCAGGCTTCAATATCTCCTTTTTGTCTAAGAGAAAAATGGATAATTTTCCAATCAAAATATTTTCTATCGAGATTTCTTTCTATATCTAGAATATTGACCTTTCTTAGATAATTATTGATATGAAGATTGCCGGGCATATCAACAAAGTTGTGTTTGGACGTGTTAGAATTATACGAAATTTCTAAGTTCTTCTTTACTTGAAAGGGTAATCTAGAAAAAAATGAGTCACTTTTATTTTCATAATTAATTGATTTATATGCTAAAAGACCATATCTATAACATTTTTTAAAATTATCTTTTTGGTTTGATAATGAATAGAGTTCCGAATCATTTTCTTTTTTGTAATGAATTAATTGGTCTTTTTCATATGAATTCCATTTGTTTAAGTTTCTATTTTTATTTTGAGCCATACAACTTTGATTAACCTTAGTTCGCCATTTTTTTGGCATTAATCTAGACCATCTAATCTGAGATAAATCGTATTGATAATGCCATCTTAACCAGTTTTTCCATTGATTGATTCTATAACTCTGAAGTTTCTTATGTTTTAATTCCGAATGAAATATTCCTAGTGTTTTAAAATAGTCCTTTATTTTAGTCTTAAGGAAGCAAGACGTTGTGTTATATTGAAGAACAGATCTAAATTTAGACAAATTAATAACTTGGGTTTGTGATAATTTGTAAAATACATATGCTTGTGACAAGTAGGATAAATCACAAAAAATATGTGAATTTTTCTTACTAATATTATAAAGTGACTTTTTTATAGTCGAAATAAAGATAAAGTGA